CTGTTCAATGGCCCCTCTACATAATTCTTCCGAATTTCGAATAGTACTCAAAATCCTATGTTTTCGATTATCTAATAAATCATTTAATGAAAGTAGATTATCTTACCATTAATTTCACAACTTCCATGATCTCTTCCCGAACCAAACATGAATCTTTCGATTCATTTGGCTCTCACGCTCAATTTTTTATTTTATGGACATTCCCGTATCTTTTTTTAATATAATGAGCCTATCCTCTCTATTTCTGTTTGTATTCAAACATATCAAAACCGATACAAGAACAGAATATTAGGAGGACTCTTCCGACCAGACAAAAAATCTATAATTGTCAGCAAAGTTGTTTCTTTATTTGTTCTTTATTTCATTGAAAATAGATATTTCTATATTATAGAAATATAGAAAATTTCAATTTTATTTTGATTTCCTTTTTTATTCAAATCCAAAAATTCCCCCTTTTTATACATAACATAGGTTGCCGATTCGGCATTGGATAATATAATAAAGGGCAAGGCGCCCTTTATTTATTCTAGTAAATGGTTCAAATCATTTTATCGATATGAGTGTTCTATATCGAAAAAATTATCAACTATTCTTTTTTAAACCATTTCGTTATTAACGTAGTGGTAGAAAGAGTACCATGTTGTGCCCGGACTTCAAACAGTTTAGCTTTAACCATGTTAATGGTCTCACATTATTGGTTGGTTGATAGAGAATCAAAGTTAACTTACCAATGAATAACGAAATGCTATGGTTCTTACATATGATTTATGAATTTACTCAGAAGGAATTCGTCGAGATTATGCACTTTTTTCCTATTTATCCTATAAAAATATAGAATAACATAAATAAAGTGCAGTCGGTTAGATCCAACCTATTCGTGAAATATACAACTCGCACACACTCCCTTTCCAAAAAAAATCAATACACCAAGCACTACACTTAGATTTATTGGATTTGTTGCTAAAATATCGGTATTAAACCCGAAACTCCCGGCGGATGGCCAGTGGCCTAAGGAAACGAAAGAATCGGTTACATTGTTCATATGCTCTCCTCTTATAGATAGGACTAAGAAAGAACAGAGTTCTTTTTGTATCACTTGACTCGCCCTTTTTTTTATCGATTTCTTTTTCTTAATTTCCCGTTTTTTTTTAATGTTAATGGGAGTAGATTAAATCTATTTATTGAATTTGAGATTGAGAATTACAAAATTTCTTATTCTTTTTGAAGTATCCGATAAGATACTTATTAAGTTAGGTCCTGGGTCTCGTATCAATTGAAAAATATCTCCTTTGTTCAAACACTTCCTAAAAGAAAAATAAAAATTCCATCGTACTAAACTAAGGGCGGGAAGGAAGAAAACGAGTGAATCCACAAATTCCTCATCCTCAAATCACTCCTTCCCGGGGTATTGTAGCAACAAATACATAATTGTAGGAATAAAGTATTGATATAATTCACAGAAGCAAATGGCAACGAGTTAATAAAATAAGAAAAAAGTAGGTAACGTACTTTTTTACATTTTCATTCTAGGATTAAATTAAACAAAAGGATTCGCAAATAAAAGCGCTAATGCCACGACCAGTCCATAAATTGTTAAAGCTTCCATAAAAGCTAGACTAAGTAATAAAGTACCTCGTATTTTTCCTTCTGCTTCTGGTTGTCTCGCAATACCTTCTACGGCTTGGCCTGCAGCAGTACCTTGACCAACTCCAGGTCCAATAGAAGCAAGCCCTACGGCCAATCCAGCAGCAATAACGGAAGCGGCAGAAATCAGTGGATTCATGATGATAGGTTCCTCGCACCAAAAAAAAATGGTTAATGATACAATCAACCAATGAATTATTACTTATTTGATCACAAAAATCTATTGAGTCGAAGTAACTAAAACTTCGAATAAAATAAAAAAAATAATGAAATTAATATAGAAATATAGATAGAGATAACCCCTATATAACTAGTATATATCTAATGTCACATATACATTTGTTTCTTTCATAACGTAAACCGCCTGCATTTTCTTTTTATATTGAATCGGATTCTAGAAGAATTCTTCGAAAAATATACAGGGACTGTGACTGGCCTTATAAACATTCCATATATCTAGTGGTGACCCCCACTAACTCATCCGCCATTTCGTAATATCGTCTATCTTTCCTCCTACAACTCTAGTCGTAATATATATATGTATTTATATCTATTATGTTCCTCAACTAAGAACCAATCTTGAACTATGCATTGCCTCAATTGGGATAAGCTTAAAAATAAAGAATATTTCGAAAACTAATCAATGATGACCCTCCATGGATTCCCCTATATAAGCCGCGGCTAAAGTTGCAAAAATAAGAGCTTGAATACCGCTTGTAAATAATCCAAGAAACATGACAGGTATAGGAACTACTAAAGGTACTAAAGAAACAAGAACAACAACTACTAATTCATCAGCTAATATATTCCCGAAAAGTCGAAAACTAAGAGATAAAGGTTTTGTGAAATCTTCTAGGATGTTAATTGGTAAAAGTATTGGAGTTGGTTGAATGTATTTTCCGAAATAACCCAATCCTTTTTTGGTAAGACCCGCATAAAAATATGCTACTGACGTGAGTAAAGCTAAAGCAACAGTAGTATTTATATCATTTGTGGGGGCGGCTAGCTCCCCATGAGGTAACTGTATTATTTTCCAAGGTAAAAGGGCACCTGACCAATTCGAAACAAAAATAAATAGGAACATAGTTCCAATAAAGGGAACCCAAGGGCCATATTCTTCTCCAATCTGAGTTTTGCTCAAGTCTCGAATAAATTCAAGGACATATTCGAAGAAATTCTGACCGTCGGTCGGAATGGTTTGTGGATTCCGAACGGATATGATGACTGAACCTAATAAGATAGCAATTACGACCCAAGAAGTGATAAGTACTTGGGCATGAATTTGTAAACCTCCTATTTGCCAATATAAATGTTGGCCTACTTCTACACCTGATATATCGTATAACCCTTTGAGTGTTTTAATGGAACATGGTATAACATTCATATTGTCCTCTGACAGAAATCGAACTGAAAAAAAGAATTATTTTGATTCAACCATCTCTTTCTCGACTCATCTACTTTCATCATTAATCATATAGTTAGGATACCAAGAAATCACATAACATAATATCAATATCCCATTTTATCTCTTTTAAAAAATAAAAGACAAGAATAGTAACCGATACAATAAATCAAAATAATTAACTAATCTTATTATTATTATTCTTAATCATAACATAATCAACGACTTCTTATATAGCTAGAACGGCCCTCACAAATTGCGGATACCAATTTGTTAAGAATCAATCGGATTGAAGCTATAGCGTCATCGTTGGCTGGAATCGAAATATCTGCGAGATCTGGGTCACAATTTGTATCGATTAAACAAATCGTCGGAATTCCCAAAATGACACATTCTCGAAGAGCTGTATATTCTTCTCGCTGATCAACGATTATTACAATATCGGGCAATTCAGTCATATATTTGATCCCGCCCAGATATGTTTGCAAAGTAGATAATTTTCTCTTCAACATTGCTGCATCTCTTTTAGAGAGACGGTTGAGTTTCCCCATCTTTTGTTCTGCTCTTAAGTCTCTGAACTTATGAAGTCTCGTTTCCGTAGTGGACCAATTCGTTAACATACCGCCGAGCCATTTTCTATTAACATAATGACATCGAGCCCTTATTGCAGCTGATGCTACTAAATCCGCTGCTTTATTTTTGGTACCAACAATTAAGAAGTTTTTTCCTCGACTTGCTGCATCAAAAACTAAATCGCAGGCTTCCGATAAAAAACGAGCAGTTCTAGTGAGATTTATAATATGAATACCTTTACGCTTTGCAGAGATGTAAGGGGCCATTCTAGGATTCCATTTCTTAGTACCATGACCAAAATGAACTCCTGCTTCCATCATCTCTTCCAAATGGATGTTCCAATATCTTCTTGTCATCTTTCCCACGCTTTCTTTTTTTTTTTTTTTTAACAAATAAATAATTGTTCCTACGGAACCTTCTGCCGGGATTGACCGTTGATACACAGCCCAAACCTTTCATTTTTTTTTATTACTTAACTTAATTTCTTCATTTTTTTTAGTACCCAATCAATAACTAGTAAAGTAAAAAGAAAAATATCTCCTTAAGAATTATGAATTCGCTTAAATGATTTTTCTGGTGTGTCATAGAAATTGCTTGGGGCGCAAGAACAAAAAAATTCTCTATGGTGTAACAAAATATCTCTCATTTCCAACTCGAATAGATTTTTCTTTTTGATTTCAAAATGAATGTCTTGCCTTGAACGGTGCACTAATTTTTTGAATCCAGTACCGACAGGGATAATCCCCCCCAAAACAACATTTTCTTTCAGACCCTTCAACCAATCAATACGACCCCGTAGAGCAGCTTTTGCCAAAACTCTAGCAGTTTCTTGAAAACTTGCTTCGGATATGAAACTTTGAGTATTCAGAGATGCCCTCGTTATTCCCAATAAAATTGCACGATAACAGATTGCTTCGTCTAAAGCACGCCCTGCTCGTTCCGCTCGCAACAATCCGATTAGTTCTCCAGGTAAAAAAACATTAGACATTCCATCTTCTGAAACCAACACTTTTGATGTTACTTGTCGTACAATAATCTCTATATGTCTATTATGGATCTGTACCCCCTGGGATCGATAAACCTTTTGGATCTTATTAACCAAAGAGATACGACTTTGGGCTATGGTTAACTCAGCTCCAATTAAGAATCCCCAAGGAATTCCAAGAACTCTTGGTATACGCTCGTTCCAACCTTCAACTCTCCTTTCAAGGTTCATCGATATTGAACCAATCGAGCGCACTTCTAAGATTTGTTCCACTTTTGGAAGACCTTGCGTTATGTCACCAGATCGGGATTTTTCATATATAAATGTAACTAATGTATCTCCTTCAGAAAGGGTTTCTCCATAATGTCCATGAACAGTCGCTCCTGGAGTGGCCAAATAAGGCTTAGCTGATCTTATAATTAAAGAGTCAACATGAACAATTAAAATTTGACCAGATTTTTTTATGTGTGGTCCATATTTAAATAGACATATATTTTCACAAATAAATTGTCCAATGCTAATTATTGTGGATGTCTCTTCACAATAATTGTAATGTAGAAAGCACCAATTCAAATGGGATGGATTCAAAATGATGTTATTGCATGGACTGGGATTATAAATCCTCCTATTTTCATCTATTAAACAGTATTTAAGTACTTCAAGTACTTGGAAAGTCTGTTTAAAATTGTCAAGTAGCCAATATTTGTTTAACAAGATCTGATTATGAGTTATTAAATGATAAGATGAATAAAAGTTCACTATTTTAGGTACTATTGTACCTAAGGGGCCCAACAAACCCCTAATTGGAGTTATGGGATTCGATTCTTTTGCCACATTGTTATATTTCGAACCGTTGAATGGACCAACTCGAAAACAATTGAATGATGACAAAATTATCAAAGATTGGCCTTCCTTATTTCGATTCAACAACGTACCAATAGTTCCTTGATGCTGGGTAACTAATGGAATCTTCACTTTGTAATAAAAAGGATTGATATTGGTACGATCTAATCCATTATCAGGAATCAATCCCGAACCTGCCGTATCATACCTTTTTCCGGTATAGGAAATAGTAGACTTGACTAATTCAATTCTTATGAAATCACGAATCAGATCATTTGCCCTTACTTCAACAAAGGAAGCATGAACCTCTTCCATAGAACCGTTTTTTTCTTGGTCCCAATTCAATACTAAGCAAGTCCGAACTAATTGAATACTTGTGTGATAAATTCCTCGAATTGACTTTCCATTTCCATAAAGGATATAATTGACAACTCTAAGCTGGACATTTTCTTTTTCCTGCAAGAGATCTTGAGGGAAAAGTTTTGCTAAATTTATCCCATCAGCTATTTCATATGTGACTACGGGTCGAACCAAAACAAAATACTTTTTTTTGATAGGTGTGATCCGTTGGACATAGATCCAATTTTTCGATTTTGTTTTTGATTCCTTATAATTTTTTTTTTCTGTTCCTGGTGGTATCAAAATGCCACTGTGTCTGGATATCTTATCTGTCTCTCCGGGAAAATGAATATCTCCAGAAAAGATTTTTAGTTCAATACTTTTTTTTTTTCTCTCCACTCGGACTAATCCACCTACTCGGCTTCTTGTATTTGTATTTAAAGCGAGTTGTGTATCTACTCCAATGATACTATTGTTCCGGACCATTATAGACGAAGATCCGGGTAAGATATGCACCTCTTCGGGAATAAAAAAAAACCGATCCACTTTCATTTGGTATTTCGGACTAAATTCTTTTGCTCCTCGATACTCAATCAAATCTTCTTTTTTTACTATTGAATCCACCTCCGCGGTCCCATATTTAGTAATTCCCGAACTCTTTTTTCTGTATCGTGGATCATCAAAATAAGCAAGAATACTATTTCTACGTAAAATACCATTTATGGGTATTTCAATCGAAATACCAAAAGAGGATATTAATTCTTTCTCTCGTTCTTGATCGTATTGTAATGGGATGAGAAATCTATTTCTTCGTCTTTTCGCCAAGAAATCAGAATTCTCTTGGAGAATCGAAGGGTATATGAAATTCCAATGACCATTGGATATAATTCGATCAAGTCTTGAATAATCAAGAATTTCCCTATCTTTTTTACGAGTACCAGAAGGATCCAACAATTTATGTCTTACTCGATCCTTAGTGATTGAGAGGTCAGAGCTATATATTTCGTCGACAGAAAAAGAATGAACATTCATTTGATCTTGATCCTTGTGAAGCGAAAAAGACACTATACTGGATCTGCACGGACCCCCCGCTAATATCCATAAATGACTTGTTTTTGGTAATAGATGAACATTACTATATGTATATTCAGGTGCGTGGTAGACATCAGTACTCCAGTGCATTTCTCCCTCTGATTCAGAATAAATATGTTTTCGAACCCTCTCTTTAAAATGAAAAGTAGACGTTCCGGCACGAATCTCGGCAATCACTTGTTCAGATTCTACATATTGATCATTTTGAACTAAAATCAAACTTTTTGGTGGAATATTCACACTATGTATAATATCTCGACTCTCAATAGTTACATGCAAGTCTATAGAACATAGAAAAGCAGGATGCCCATGACGGGTACGTGTGGGATGAACCAAATACTCATTGAACTTTATTTTTCCATTAGAAGGAGCTCTTACATGTTCGGCAGTACCGCCTGTGAATACTCCACCCGTATGAAAAGTTCTTAATGTTAGTTGAGTCCCCGGTTCCCCAATTGATTGACCCGCAATAATACCTATGGCTTCCCCCAACTCGACCAGGTCACCGTGAGTGGGGCTTCTGCCATAACATAATTGACAGATCCAAGATGTATTCCTGCAAGTAAAAGGGGTTCGAATATATATTGGTTGTGCTCGAAAGGTTATGAATCGATTGGCAAGT